AATGATGAGCCTGAATTAAAGGACTATCGTGATAGGATAAAATATGTAGTAAATCACTACCTTCATTACATCTAACAGAATTAAACTATTACCATCAAGCATCAAAAGCCACCGTGCACCATACACCAAGATGTAACAATAAACATTCAACATAGAAAAGTAAGCTAATTAAGCTAATGGGTTCATACCCCATAAATAGAGTATAAAACTCTCTTCTCTAATGCCCAACAACTCAACAAAAGTCCTCCTGCTAATTACCTTAGTAGGGGGTATATTAGTATCTGTATCCTCCAATTCATGACTCGGAGCATGAATTGGCCTGGAGATCAATCTAATATCGTTTATCCCTTTAATGTCCAATGTCAAAAATATATACAATACAGAGGCCTCATTGAGGTACTTCATTGTGCAAGTGTTAGCCTCAGCAACACTTTTATTTATAGTAGTGATAAAAACATTAACGGAAGATTTATTCTCGTTTGATAGAAACCCATACACGCCAATGGTAATTTCTACCCCTCTCCTGTTAAAAAGTGGAGCTGCGCCACTCCACTGATGATTCCCAGGAGTAATAGAAGGATTAAGATGAGAAAATTGCGCACTGCTAATAACAGTGCAGAAAGCCGCCCCATTGATATTATTATCATACCTAATTGAAATCAATACTTTCGTATTAACAATTATTCTGATATCTACAATCGTAGGATCAATTGGGGGGCTAAACCAAACTTCAATACGAAAAATCCTAACCTACTCATCCATCAATCATACAGGATGAATATTAATTGCACTGATCACAAGCGAAAATGTATGAATAATGTACTTCATAATCTACTCAATTCTAGCACTAACAGTAGTGTTAGCTATTAAACTATCCGGAGCATCATTTATTAACCAAACCATAATAACGAACAAGGATATCACATTAATCAAATTCATAATGTTTACATCACTACTGTCCCTAGGTGGACTCCCCCCCTTTCTTGGGTTCCTACCAAAGTGAATCGTTATCCAAACCATAATTGCAAACAACCTAATCCCACTAGCAGTAGTTGTAGTAGTAACATCATTAATCACACTATACTACTACCTAAAAATCTCCTATTCAAGATTCATAATCCTAAGCGCAGAGCCAAAATGAAATTTAAAATCCTACAAAAACAAATCAATCAAAAACCCCTGAGCACTAATTATATCCTCAATCTCTCTTATAGGTCTAACAGCTTGCACAATCATCACTAACATTAACTAAATTAAGGCCTTAAGTTAAACATTCAAAACTAATAACCTTCAAAGCTATAAATAAAGGGACTTTCCTTTAGGCCTTGGTAAGTCCATTTAACTCACCCCTACAGAATTGCATTCTATAATCACAAAATGAATACAAGGCCCAACAAATAGTGGAAGAACACATTAATGCCCCTAAATAGATTTACAGCCTACCGCCTAATAACTCAGCCATCCCACTAATCTTCACCCGATGATTCTTCTCAACTAATCACAAAGACATTGGAACACTATATTTTGTATTCGGAGCCTGATCAGGAATAGTAGGAACCTCCTTAAGAATGCTTATCCGAACAGAACTAGGACAACCAGGATCCCTAATTGGAGATGATCAAATTTACAACGTTATTGTAACAGCTCATGCCTTCGTCATAATTTTCTTCATAGTCATACCAATCATAATTGGAGGATTTGGAAATTGATTAGTACCACTAATGCTAGGAGCACCAGATATAGCATTTCCACGAATAAACAACATAAGCTTCTGATTACTACCCCCATCACTAACTCTTCTTCTTACTAGTAGAACAGTAGAAAGCGGTGTAGGAACAGGTTGAACTGTTTACCCCCCACTTGCCAGAGGAATTGCTCATGCCGGAGCATCTGTAGACCTAGCCATCTTCTCTTTACACTTAGCAGGAGTATCGTCTATTCTAGGGGCAGTAAACTTTATTACAACAACAATTAACATAAAGCCAAAGAGCATGAAACCTGAACGAATCCCTCTATTTGTGTGGTCAATTGCCATTACTGCCCTATTATTACTTCTATCCCTACCAGTTCTTGCAGGAGCAATTACAATACTACTAACAGATCGCAATCTAAATACATCATTCTTTGATCCAGCAGGAGGTGGAGACCCTATTCTATACCAACATTTATTTTGATTCTTCGGACACCCTGAAGTATATATTCTCATTCTACCAGGGTTCGGTATAATTTCACACATCATTTGCCATGAAAGCGGAAGGAAGGAAGCATTTGGAAATCTAGGAATAATCTTTGCCATAATAGCAATTGGATTACTAGGATTTGTAGTTTGAGCACACCATATATTCACAGTAGGAATAGACGTTGATACACGAGCATATTTTACATCAGCAACAATAATCATTGCAGTGCCTACAGGAATTAAAATCTTCAGATGACTTGCAACAATATATGGAACCCGAATAACATATAGCGCAGCTTGCCTATGAGCACTAGGATTCGTATTTCTATTCACAATAGGAGGCCTTACCGGTGTAGTACTAGCAAATTCATCAATCGACATTGTATTACATGACACTTACTATGTTGTAGCACACTTCCATTACGTTTTATCTATAGGAGCAGTGTTTGCAATCATAGGAGGATTCGTTCAATGATTCCCGTTATTTACTGGACTTACTATAAACCCAAAATGATTAAAGGCTCAATTCGCTGTTATATTTGTAGGAGTAAACTTAACATTTTTCCCGCAACACTTTCTAGGACTAGCAGGTATACCACGACGATACTCAGACTATCCAGATGCCTATACCACATGAAACATCATCTCATCAATAGGTTCAACAATTTCATTTGTGAGTGTAATGATATTCCTGTTCATCATATGAGAAAGAATTACATCAAACCGATCAATCTTATTTCCTACCCACACAAGCAATTCAGTAGAATGACTACAAAATTTCCCACCAGCAGAGCACAGATATTCAGAACTCCCAACCATTTCATTAATCTAACCTAATCCCCACATCTAACGTGGCAGATAAGTGCATTGGATTTAAGCTCCACAAATAAAGTTGTCAAAACTTTCATTAGAAATAAATGACAACATGATTAAACCTAACGCTACAAGACAGAGCATCACCCGTGATAGAACAATTAATTTACTTCCATGACCATGCACTTATGATTATATTAATAATTATCACAACAGTATTTTATACAATAATCAGAATTATCCTAAACAAACAAACTAGACGATTTATTCTAGAAGGACAAATAATTGAAACTGTTTGAACAATTGCTCCTGCAATCATCCTGGTATTCATTGCAATTCCATCCCTTCGGCTACTTTACCTAATAGACGAAATTCACAATCCAGTAGTAACATTAAAAACAGTAGGACACCAATGATATTGAAGCTATGAATACTCAGACTTCATAAAACTTGAATTCGACTCATACATAGTACAACAAGAGGATCAACAAATAAACACATTCCGACTTCTAGACACAGACAATCGAATTGTCTTACCAATAAATTCACCAATTCGAATAATTGTAACAGCAGCAGACGTTTTACATTCATGAGCAGTGCCAAGACTCGGAGTAAAAACAGATGCCACACCAGGACGACTAAATCAAACCAGCTTCTCCATCAATCGTCCTGGTCTTCTTTATGGACAATGCTCAGAAATCTGTGGAGCAAATCATAGATTCATGCCAATCGTAATTGAAAGAGTATCAACAAACCAATTCATTAACTGAGTGTCAAAGATAAGAGAATCATCAGATGACTGAAAGCAAGTAATGGTCTCTTAAACCAGTTTATGGTATCCTAGCAAATATCTCTGATGACAAAGGATTAGTTAATCGTATAACATCAGAATGTCAAACTGAAATAATCAAAAAGATATCCTTTTATACCTCAAATAATACCAATAGAATGAACAATGTTGTACATTACATTTTTAATAACATTCCTGATATTTAACATCATAAACTATTTCATCCAGTCATCAAGCAAACAAATCAAGAGAAAGAAAACTATTAGTATTAACAAAATAAGCTGAAAGTGATAACTAACCTATTCTCAATCTTTGATCCAGCCACAGAAATTAATAACTTATCATTAAACTGAATAAGAACAGCCATTGGACTCCTATTAATCCCAACAAGAATTTGATTAATCCCATCACGAAATAATATAATAGTAAGCCTACTAATAAATAAACTACACCAAGAAATGAAAACCATCCTAAGAAAAGGAATCAAAAACAAAGGAAACTCCTTTATCTTAACGTCACTATTTCTAATAATCTTAATAAACAATTTCCTAGGATTATTTCCATACATCTTCACAAGAACAAGCCATCTAACACTTACATTAACCTTAGCCCTACCTTTATGAATAAGATTTATATTATTCGGATGAATCAAAAACACCAACCACATATTTGAACATTTAGTACCCCAAGGAACACCAACCTTACTAATACCATTTATAGTAGTAATTGAAACTATTAGCAATCTAATCCGGCCGGGAACACTAGCAGTACGCTTAACAGCAAATATAATTGCAGGTCACCTATTACTAACTTTGCTAGGTAATAACGGACCATCAATAAGAAACACCATATTAAGTGTACTAATTATCGCACAAATCCTTTTACTAATTCTAGAAGCAGCAGTAGCTGTAATCCAATCATACGTATTCGCAATCCTAAGAACTTTATACTCTAGAGAAGTCAATTAATGTCAATACATGAAAACCACCCATTCCATATAGTAAATAAAAGACCATGACCACTCACAGGAGCTATTGGAGCAATAGTTACATTGATGGGATTAATCAAATGATTCCACCAATATGACGATTCCTTATTAGGAATTGGAGCAATTATTACCGTATTAACTATAATCCAATGATGACGAGATGTAACTCGAGAAGGAACCTATCAAGGATTACACACAAAAATAGTAACAAAGGGACTACGTTGAGGGATAATCTTATTTATTGTTTCAGAAATCCTATTCTTTGTATCATTCTTCTGAGCATTCTTTCACACCAGATTATCACCCACAATTGAACTAGGATCAACCTGACCACCAACAGGAATCCAACCATTCAACCCAATACAAGTACCTTTACTAAACACAGCAATTCTATTAGCCTCAGGGGTAACTGTAACATGGGCCCATCATGGTCTACTAGAAAATAACGCCACACAAGCAACTCAAGGGCTATTCTTCACCGTACTGTTGGGATTATACTTCACTGCACTTCAAGCATATGAATACCTTGAAGCACCATTCACAATTGCTGATTCAGCATATGGGTCAACATTCTTTGTAGCAACAGGATTCCACGGATTACACGTAATTATCGGAACAACATTCCTAACTACATGTCTTCTACGACACATAACACTACATTTCTCATCAAATCACCACTTTGGATTTGAAGCAGCAGCATGATATTGACATTTCGTGGACGTAGTTTGATTATTCTTATACATCTCAATCTACTGATGAGGAAGATAAAACAATATTTATCTAATACAAGAAAGTATACTTGACTTCCAATCAAGAAATTTGTGAAAACAAGATGAATAATAATAATAATTATAACAGCATCAACAATAACCATCCTATTATCATCAGCCATCATACTACTAGCAACACTAATCTCAAAGAAAATTAATGAAGATCGAGAAAAAAGATCACCATTTGAGTGTGGATTTGACCCCAAAAACTCAGCACGCCTACCATTCTCATCACGATTCTTCTTAATCGCAGTAATCTTCATAATTTTTGATGTAGAAATTGCCCTTCTATTACCAATACCAATCATTATATCAACATCTAATATAAAGTCATGAATAACAGTTAGATCAGCATTCCTACTAATTCTAATCATTGGGTTATACCACGAATGAAATCAAGGATCACTAGAATGAAGAAATTAAACGGGACTATAGTTAAAAATAACATTTGAGTTGCATTCAAAAAGTACTATCATTCAAATAGTTAGCCTCATTACAAGTGAGAAGCAAATGTTGCAATCAGTTTCGACCTGACCCTAGATAAACTTATTTATCCTCACTTTAAATTAACTGAAACCAAAGAAAGAGGTATATTATTGTTAATAATACAATTGAATTAATATTCCAGTTAAGGAAGTGATAGAAAAAGTGAATGCTGCTAACTTATCACTATAGCGGTTAAAATCCGTTTACACTTCTTATTTATGTAGTTTAGATATAAACATTACATTTTCACTGTAAAGACAAAGAAACCTTTTATAAATAACCACTTAAAGGCAACTAATTACCTCATCAACATCTTCAATGTTGCGCTCTAAACATAAGCTATTCAAGTAATAGATCAGAAAAAATAATAAAATAATAACCCACATAACGAAGAATCCTAAAAACATCCTTAAACTATTATACTGAAACCACTGATTAACCCTACCAAGATTAAAGAGAATTCAATACAAACCCTGACCACCAAAATATTCTATTCAACCAGAATCAAAAACCCTTGTAGCCTTATAACCAAGTCCTAAAGGACCAAATGATACACCATAAGTAGAAAAAAAAGGCATAAACCATATAGAACCGACAAACAAAGAAGTTTTATAAAAACGAACAGAAATTAAATTATCACCAAAAGCAAAACCAGCCATTATATATCCGAATCATCCTCCTATAAAAACAACAAACAAGGTAAGAAACCTTAAATAGTAAGGCAAACAAATAACAGAAGGAGTAGGGCAAATTAATCATATAAGAGAGCCACCACCTAAAATAGACATAACTAATAAACCAATTATACCAAATATCATATTATAATTGGTCTCAACTATAGAATAAGAAGAAACAAAATTAAAATCACCACATATAACAAAATAAAATAAACGAAAAGAATAACAAACCGTTAAACCCGTAGATAAAAATAATAATAAAAACCCAAAGATATTAACATATCTCATAGAAAATATTTCCAAGATATAATCCCTAGAGTAAAATCCAGCCAAAAAGGGTATACCACAAAGGGCAAAATTAGAAACCATCAAGCTTGAAGAAGTAAATGGCATATAAACAGATAAACCACCTATAAAACGAATATCCTGAGAATCTCCTATAGAATGAATAACCCCACCAGCACACATAAACAATAAGGCCTTAAATAAAGCATGAGTTAACAAATGAAAAAAGGCCAAACCGGAAAGCCCGATAGAAATTGTCATAATTATTAAGCCCAACTGTCTCAAAGTAGATAAAGCAATAATCCTTTTTAGATCAAACTCAAAATTAGCTCCAAGACCCGCTATAAATATAGTCAAAGCAGAAACGAGCAATAAAACCACATTTAATCAATGCCCAAAAGAGGGGCTAAAACGAATAAGCAAATAAACACCCGCAGTAACTAAAGTAGAAGAATGTACTAAAGCAGAAACCGGTGTAGGAGCTGCTATCGCCGCAGGCAGCCAAGAAGAAAATGGAACTTGAGCACTCTTAGTTATAGCAGCCAAAACAACAAGAAAAGAGATCAATTCTATTTCAATAGAACCTGATATAAAATCCAAATAATAAATAAAACTCCAACTACCAAAATTAATTATCCAAGCAATAACTATTAATAAAGCAACATCACCAATACGATTAGATAAAACAGTCAACATACCAGCACTATAAGACTTAACATTTTGGTAATAAATTACTAACAAATAAGACACCAAACCCAAACCATCCCAACCTAATAAAATACTAATAATATTAGGACTAATAATCAAAAACATTATAGAAACAACAAACATTAAAACCAACAAAACAAAACGAACAATATCTAAATCACCAAACATATAATCATCTCTATAAAGAATAACCAAAGAAGAAATAATAAAAACAAAACCCATAAACAACAAAGATATCCAATCAAATAAAAAAGTCATAATAACAGATCTTCCATTCAATGTAATAATACTCCAATCAATAAAATAAACCAAATCACTTATAATAAAATATACGCCACAAAAACAACAAAATAAGCCCATAAGAAATAAAAAAACAAATCTAACAAAACAAATAGACATAACAAATCTAAAATATAAACTATATCACTGGCACCACAAACCAAAATTTTACACTTAAACTATTTAGATAATATTTAAACCCAAAAAACAGCAACATCCACCCTTAAAATAACTAAGTTCAAAGGGAGTCAATGTAAAAATAACAATAAAAATTCACGAAGATACCCTAAAGAACAAGAATATAAACCAGAATAAATAATACCATGCTGACTATAAGAATACAAATAAAGAGTATAAGCAGCACTAAAAAATGATAGAAAAATTAAAACAAATATAAGACATCAAGATCAAGAAATCAACCCACTCAACAAACCAATCTCACCGAGAAGATTAAGAGATGGAGGAGCTGCCATATTACAAGCTCTCAACAAAAATCATCATATAGTCATACTAGGCATCAAATTAATTAAACCCTTATTAACCAAAAGGCTCCGTCTGCCAAATCGCTCATAAGTAATATTAGAAAGACAAAAAAGCCCAGAAGAACATAAACCATGAGCCACCATCAAAGCAAACGATCTACAAACCCCCCAATAACTTATAGTTATAATACCACCAATAACCATGCTCATATGAGCTACAGAAGAGTAAGCAATCAATGACTTTAAATCAGTCTGTCGCATACAAAATAAACTAACAAAAAGACCACCAACCAAACTTAAAGAAACCCAAATAACTCTAAACCTAAAACCAAACTTAAATAAAAAAGGAAAAACACGAAGAAGACCATAACCACCCAACTTTAACAAAATACCAGCCAAAATTATAGAACCAGAAACAGGAGCCTCAACGTGAGCCCTAGGAAGTCATAAATGAACCATAAATATAGGCATTTTAACCAAAAAGGCAAAAATCATACAAACATAAAATAAACTTCCAGCTAAAAATTTACCTTCACACAACATAAATAAACACAAAGAACCCAAAGAATTATAAACAAATAAAATACCAACAAGTAATGGAAGAGAAGCCAATAACGTATAAAACAATAAGTAAATACCGGCCTGAATACGCTCGGGCTGATATCCCCAGCCCAAAATTAAAAACAGAGTAGGAATTAGTCTACTTTCAAAAAAAATATAAAAAGAAAGTAGACTAATTCTTCTAAAAGTACAATATAATATAACAGTAAGAATAATAACAACAAAAAGGAAAAGACCAGAAAAGTAACCTAAACGGAAAATAGATTCTCTAGCCAAAACCATAAGAACACAAATTCACAAACTAAGAAGAATAAGACCATAAGAAATTAAGTCACAACCAAATACATAGCCCAATCCACTTCAACAAAAAAAATAAGGAAAGAAAAATAAGTAAATAAAAGAAATAAAAAATAATAAAGAACTAATCAATCACCAAAGCTCAGAAATTACACACAAGGGGGTTAAAAAAATCAAAAAACAAAGAAACCTTAACATTGAAGAACTCTATAAGACTGAAAATAATCATTACCATGACTACGAATTATAGAAACCAAAATAGACAAACCCAATGACCCCTCACAAACGGAAAAGACCAGAAAATAAACAACAAAAAACAAACTATAATTAAAACTACATAAATAAAAATAAATAGAAAAATAAAGAACCAATACAACAAACTCCAATCTAAGTAAAGTAATAAGCAAATGCTTACGACTAGAAGAAAAGGCTCAAATACCACAAACATAAACAACAAAAAAATATAACCACATTGGCATTAAGTTTTAATAATTTAATAAAAATATTGGTCTTGTAAATCAAAAATAAGGAATAACCTTTTAAAACTTCAGAGGAAAGGTAATAATAACCATATCATTAATCCCCAAAACTAACATTTTAAATAAAATACCCCCTGACATAATAAATCTACTTATATCCATAAGAACCCTAACAAGAATAATATTTACACAAATAAAACACCCCATAGCAATAGGAATACTACTACTAATACAAACAACAATAGTATGCCTAATTAGAGGAACAATATATAAAAGATTCTGATTTTCATACATCCTATTCATAATCATAATTGGGGGTATACTAGTACTTTTTATATACATAACAAGACTAGCATCAAACGAAATATTCTCGCCATCAAATAAAATATTATTAATAATGATATTAATATTACCCATTCTAACACCCATTATATCAAATACAATCAACAATAAAGAGATAAATACCCATGAGACAATAATAGAAAATGAAATCATAACCACCACAACAGTTATATACAATCAAATAATAGGCACTATAACAACACTGTTAGTGCTATATATACTAATAACACTAATCGTAGTAGTAAACATCATTAACGTATCAAAGGGGCCATTACGACACACAAGATAATGAATAAACCTACACGAAACAGACACCCCTTATTTAAAATTGCAAATGACGCACTAGTAGACCTACCAACACCATCCACAATTAGAAGATGATGAAATTTTGGATCACTACTGGGAATATGCTTAGTAGCACAAATTATTACTGGGATGTTCCTAGCTATACACTATTGCCCAAACATTGACCTCGCATTCAGCAGAGTAAGACATATTTGTCGAGACGTTAACTATGGATGACTACTACGAACACTCCACGCAAATGGAGCATCATTATTCTTCATCTGCATTTACCTACACACCGGACGAAATATATATTACGGATCATACAACTTTATACACACGTGATCCATTGGTGTAGCAATCCTATTCTTAACCATAGCAACAGCATTTATAGGATATGTACTACCATGAGGACAAATATCATTCTGAGGAGCAACCGTAATTACAAACCTACTATCAGCAATTCCATACATGGGAAATGAAATCGTTCAATGAGTATGAGGTGGGTTTGCAGTAGACAATGCAACCCTTACACGATTCTTTGCATTACACTTCCTAATACCTTTTGTAATCACAGCCATAGTATTAATCCACCTACTATTCCTACACCAAACAGGGTCAAATAATCCACTAGGATTAAATAAGAATACAGATAAAATTCCATTCCACCCCTACTTTACAGTAAAAGACTTATTAGGATTCATAATCGCCTTAATAATATTAACAGCACTAACCCTAATAGAACCATACATTCTAAGAGATCCAGACAACTTCACCCCTGCCAACCCACTAGTAACACCAGTACATATTCAACCAGAATGATACTTCCTATTCGCATATGCAATTCTACGATCAATCCCAAATAAACTAGGAGGAGTAATTGCCCTTGCAATATCCATTGCAATCCTATTCATTTTACCAACAAATAAGTCTAAATTCCGAGGGATACAATTCTATCCAATTAACCAAGTAATATTCTGAACAATAACAAACACTGTAATTCTATTAACATGAATTGGAGCTCGGCCTGTAGAAGACCCATACATCCTAACGGGACAAATCCTAACAACAATATACTTTATATATTATGCAGTAAACCCTATAATAACTAAATTATGAGACAAAATAACAGATTAAAGTTAAAAAGCCACAAGAAATAAGCCCAATGTCTTGAAAACATTGTGAAAGGAGTTTGAATCTCCTATTAACTTACATACTCAAATTAATACACTAAAACAAAGAAAAAATAAAACACCTAACACCAACAAAAAACAAAAGATAATTCAATGAAAGAGGTAAAAATCTCTTCCAAGCCAAATACATCAACTTATCATAACGAAACCGAGGTAAAGTACCACGAACCCAAATAAATATAAAAGAAACAAAAGTAAGCTTAACATAGAAAAAGAACGAATAGAGGTCTCTACCTAAGAAAATAATACAAAATAGAACACTTATAAAAAGAATACTAGCATACTCAGCCAAAAAAATTAAAGCAAAACCCCCAGCACCATACTCAACATTAAAACCAGATACGAGCTCAGACTCGCCTTCAGCAAAATCAAAAGGAGTACGATTAGTTTCAGCTAAACAGGAAATAAATCAAACAAATGATAAAGGGAGAGAGAAGAAAATTAATCATAAATAAACTTGAAAAAAATAAAAGTAAGCTAAATTATATCTACAAACCAAAACAACAAAAGAAAGTAAGATAAAAGCCAAGCTAACTTCATAAGAAATGGTCTGAGCTAAAGCACGAAGACCACCCAATAAAGAATAACCAGAATTAGAAGATCATCCAGCAATTATAACAGTATATACACCAAGACTAGTGCAAGCCAAAAAAAATAACAGGCCCAACTCAAAAGAAATAAAACCACTCAAATAAGGAATTAATAACCAAACCAAAAGAGAAAGAAAAAAACCAAAAATAGGAGAAAAATAATAAATTAAATAATTAGAAACCAAAGGAAAATATTGCTCCCTAGTAAATAATTTAATAGCATCTCTAAAAGGCTGAAGAATACCAACAAATCCAACCTTATTGGGGCCCTTACGAATATGAACATAACCTAAAACCTTACGCTCCAATAAAGTAAGAAATGCTACACCAACCATAACAAAAATTATCAAAAATAAAAATACAACAGCAATAAAAAAAAAATCCAACATATACTACTTGTAAAATAAAAACTTTACATTAATAGATTCTAAATCCAATGCACTTATCTGCCAAAATAGTAATAACATTAATAATAATCAAATACAAATAAAATTATTCCAAATACCCGGTCCTCTCGTACTAAGGTATAAAAATATATTATAGATAGAAACCAACCTGGCTCACGCCGGTCTGAACTCAGATCATGTAAGATTTTAAAGGTCGAACAGACCTAATCAAACTTCAGCTCCTACACCGAAAATTCATCTTAATCCAACATCGAGGTCGCAAACCCCCCTGCCAATAAGAACTCTCAAGGAAGATAACGCTGTTATCCCTAAGGTAATTTAATCTTATAATCAAAATAATTGGATCAAAATAAAACTATACATAAATATACAACTAAACCAAAGAGGAGTTAAATATATTCCTCCCATCACCCCAACAAAACACCCATCGTATTAAAATACAAAACAAACAAAACAACACATAATAAGAAGGGTGTTAAACTCTATAGGGTCTTCTCGTCCCATAAAAACATTTAAGAATTTTAACTCAAAGACCAAATTCAATTAAAACATAAACTTAAGACAATGCCTCGTCAAGCCATTCATACCAGATCACAATTAAAGAACTAATGATTATGCTACCTTTGCACGGTCAAAATACCGCGGCCCTTCAACCTAATATACGTCAGTGGGCAGGCCATACTTCAAAAACTAACAAGAAAAGATGTTTTTGTTAAACAGGCGGGCATAAAATTTGCCTAATTCCTAAAAAATAATTAACACTAATACTTTAACAAACAATATATAAAGCAAGATTTACTAATTCCACAATAATTTCTACACAAACCAAAAGCAAAGAAAACATTCCAATAAACTAACTAAATTAAAATAAATAAATAAAAGAAACAAGTAAAATTTTAACATAATCAAATTGAAAATCACTATAAAATCCACAAAACCAAATTCACAAACAAAATTATAATAATAAGACAGGGAGCTAATCCCCCCTAACCTTAACATCAAATAAAAACAAATAAAATAATAACAGAAATTAAATATGATGTATGAATTAAATTCATTTCTTGGAAAACCAGAAACCATAAAAGACGAATAACATTTCACTACCAATAACCTATTATTAATATTGATGAAACAATAACTAACATAAGCTATTAACTCCTTTAAAATCGGGAAATAAAAATAAATAATAAAATTCAATGAACCCTGATACACAAGGTACAATAAACAAAATTAACTTCCCTCAAAACACTTATCAACAACAACCCCTCACAGTACAAATAATCTATCGTATAAAAAATTAAATCAAAATAAATACAACAACCAGAAATGATCTTTCAATTATAATAAAATATAAAAACACAAATCAACAACAAGACAATCAACAAATCAGATCATACCGAATCGCACGGTACAATAATTCAGCGTAAATGAAAACTCAACTAACAGAAATGATCTGACTATACAATCAAATTCAATCCAGCTGCACCTTCCGGTACAACCACTTTGTTACGACTTATCTCATTAATAAATACTGAACGAGAGCGACGGGCGATGTGTACATATCCCAAAACCAATATCATAAAAACAATCTACAAATTATTACAACCAAATCCAATTTCATGCTAATATTGAAACCAACAATCCAGAAACAAATAACAATGTAATCCATCATACACTTAGAAACAAGCTGCACCTTGACCTGAAATAAATCAAAATAAAGAAACCAGAAAATTACTTAACCCTAAAAAGATAATCAATAAACGGCGGTATACAAACCATCAAGCAATCTAAGCAAGGTCCAACGCGGACTATCGATAACGAGACAGATTCCTCTGAACGGAATGAGATACCGCCAAATTCTTTAAGTTTCAAGAACATAACTAATACTACTCAAGCACATATAAAACTTAACATTCCAAAATAATAGGGTATCTAATCCTAGTTTATAAAAAGAATTTCACAGCCTCCAAATTTATAAAAGACAAATACAAAAAATAAAAATTCCACCTAATAAACTAACCCAGATATAATCAACTAAATAAATAATACAACTACAATAAGCCAAACACATTCAAACGCCTCCAAGGTATAACCGCGGCTGCTGGCACAAAATTTAACCGAAACTAAAATATATTACTAGATACAAAAATATTTGATCAACCAATAACAACTAATGAGAATTAAAACCTCCCTAGCAACCCATCTAGAACCGCAAGAAAACACGCACAGACTTACATATAGAACAAACATAAATTGAATGGAAAAGCAAGAATAAAACTCATTCTTGACACTATATAAAGCACTATGGTACAAATTAAGCAATTACTAATAATATACAA